ACTTGGTTTCAGACTTGGAACAACTCAAAGTCATCTTTCTTTTTGGTTCGCAAAACCAAAAAATTTTTCCATGGGTCTACAAGAAGATGAAAGAATACGGAATTGTATTAAGGACTATGTAAAAAAAAATAAGAAAATATCCTCAGGTTTCGAAGGAATTGCTTATATAGTAATTCAAAAAAGAATAGATTTGATTCAGGTCATAATCTATATTGGATTTCCCAATTTATTAATAGAAGGACGAACACGGGGAGTCGAAGAATTACAGATGAATGTACAAAAAGAGTTTCATTCTGTAAACCGGAGACTCAACATTGCTATAACAAGAATTGAAAAACCTTATGGACAACCTAATATTCTCGCAGAATATATAGCTTTACAATTAAAAAATAGAGTCTCATTTCGAAAGGCAATGAAAAAAGCTATTGAATTAACTGAACAAACCGGTACAAAAGGAATTCAAGTGCAAATTGCAGGACGTATCGACGGAAAAGAGATTGCACGTGTCGAATGGATCAGAGAAGGCAGGGTTCCCCTACAAACAATTCGCGCTAAAATTGATCACTGTTCCCATACAGTTAGAACTATCTATGGAATCTTAGGTATCAAAATTTGGATATTTGTAAACCAAGAATAAGAAAATAAGAATAATGGAACTTTCTTTATCTCGCCATTATGCTCATTAATAGAGAAATTTTAGAAAATATTTTCTTATTTTTTTTTATTAATCAAATAAAAACGAACAATTAGAATTCTATAAGGTTTAATAAAAATTTGATTTACCCTTTATTTAAATTTAATTTAAATTTTAGTATAATTGCTATGCTCAGTGTGTGACTCGTTAGTTTTTTCTTTAGAATTGAGAATTGAGACTAAAAAGAAAAATAGGTTGACCACACTATAAACTTAATAACTATCAAAACTAAAGAAACTCAAAACTCATAACCAACTTATTGCTTCGTATTGTCGAGATCCCAAGAAACAGTTACTATATGACTGAATCAATCATATAGTTGTAGCAACTGAAATCCTTTTCATAAAAAAGAAATCTGATTCTGAATTGTGAAAAAAAAAAAGGGATGTGGAAAAAGGAAGGGTGATAGAAAGAGAGAATAAAGATCTAAATGATATTAAATGATATATGATTCCCATATGTATGGTTTATGAAGAATTATCCCATAAAAAAGGCAGTGTTATAAAGCATCAACATTAATATACAATAAAAATATAATAAAATAATAATATAAAGAATCTAATCAATATGGATAATATAGTCTATTATATATGTAAGTATGTAATTAAGATAGAAAAAGAAAGAATCCAAATAATAGAAAATAGAGAAAAATTTAATTGAGCTTCGGGTTAAGAAAAACTGAGGAGATTGACTCGGAAACAAATAACAGATTCTGTTGAGAGCTCCATTGCAGAGTTCAGGCCTAAGTATTAATAGAGAAGTTATGGGAACGATGGAACCTGTGATTACATAGGATTTTCTTAAAAACGAATCAATCCTAAGGATTCATTGGGTAGGATGGCGGAATGAACCAAGAAAAAATGGATTTCTTCTGAATGGTCATGAATTGACCCTACAAATGAAGGAGAAAAGAGTTAATATTCGCCCGCGAAACCTTTCTTTATTTTTCTTTCATTTAAGAATTTCATTTATTGGATGACTATTGGCGTGATTAAATAGAGGTAAAGAAAAAGACTTTAGAGATTTTGCTAAAAGAAAGAAGCATTCTTTTTATCTTATAATATAAAATAAAATAATATAAAAAAACACGCCTAGTTATCTAGTTATATATACAGCCTACCTATGTAACATATATACAGCCTACCTATGTAACAAATTAAATATAAAAAAATTAGTATATTCTTTCTTTTGTCTTTTGATAGAATAAAATACATATTTCTATGTAATATGTAATTCTATTGAATCATTTCATTCGCGAGGAGCTGGATGAGAAGAAATTCTCATGTCCGGCTCTGCAGTAGAGATGGAATTCAGAAAAAACCATCAACTATAACCCTAAAAGAACCAGATTTCGTAAACAACATAGAGGTAGAATGAAGGGAATATCTTGCCGAGGCAATCATATTTGTTTTGGCAGATACGCTCTTCAGGCACTTGAACCTGCTTGGATCACAGCTAGACAAATAGAAGCAGGGCGAAGAGCAATGACACGATATGCGCGTCGTGGTGGAAAGATATGGGTACGTATCTTTCCCGACAAACCTGTTACTGTAAGACCTACAGAAACACGTATGGGTTCGGGCAAAGGATCCCCCGAATATTGGGTATCCGTTGTTAAACCGGGCCGAATAATTTATGAAATGAGTGGAGTATCTGAAGCTGTAGCCAAAGCTGCTATGGAAATAGCTGGATGCAAAATGCCTATACGAACTCAATTTGTTATTTCAGGATAGGTAAACAAAAGTAAAAGAAGAAGGAGTATTAAGAATAAAAAAACAACTACGGATTTCTTTATCTCTGGACAGACAATATTTCTTTTTTCCATTATCTTGAAATAAGAGATTAAAATAAAAATGATATGATTCAACCTCAGACCCTTTTGAATGTAGCGGATAACAGTGGAGCTCAAAAATTAATGTGTATTCGAATCATAGGAACTGGTAATCACCGATATGCTCATCTTGGCGATGTTATTGTTGCTGTAATCAAAGAAGCAGTGCCCAATATGCCTTTAGAAAGATCAGAAATAATTAGAGCTGTGATTGTACGCACATGTAAAGAACTCAAACGTGACAACGGCATGATAATACGATATGATGACAATGCAGCGGTTATCATTGATCAAGAAGGAAATCCAAAAGGAACTCGAATTTTTGGTGCAATTGCTCGAGAATTGCGACAGTTGAATTTTCCTAAAATCGTTTCATTAGCACCCGAAGTCTTATAGAATAGAATCTTAGAATATCTGAAATAGATCCGATTAATAGATTGTGTGTGTCTCATGTATATATTTGAAATTTCTAATAATTTTTGATAATCTAGAATAATTAAAAAAAAAAAGAATTCAATAAAAAATAAAACAAAAAAGAAGCATGTTGACTATATCAAAATTAGGGGGCACCAATAACTATAGTTCGTCATGGGTAGGGACATTATTGCCGATATAATAACTTCTATAAGAAATGCTGACATAGATCAAAAGGGAAGAGTTAAAATAGTATCTACTAATATCACTAAAAACATTGTGAAAATACTTTTACGAGAAGGTTTTATTGAAAACGTTCGAAAACATCAAGAAAGTCAAAAAAATTTCTTGGTTTCAACCTTACGACATAGAAAGACTAGGAAAGGTCAGAAAATAAATTTAAAGCGTATCAGCCGACCTGGTCTACGAATCTATTCCAACTATCAACAAATTCCTAAGATTTTAGGTGGAATGGGAATTGTAATCCTTTCTACTTCTCGAGGTATAATAACAGATCGAGAAGCTCGATTAGAAAAAATTGGAGGAGAAATTTTGTGTTATATATGGTAATTCTCCTAGGATACCCTAAATTTCTCTCAAACTTACTATTTGTAAAATAGAGAGGAGAAGTTAATTATAGAACTCTTCCTCTATTAGTTAATACTTAAAGGGGGTTCCCTGGAATGAAAGAACAGAAATTGATTCATGAGGGTTTAATTACTGAATCACTACCCAACGGTATGTTCCGAGTTCGATTAGATAATGAAGATCTAATTCTAGGTTATATTTCAGGGAGAATCCGGCGCAGTTTTATACGTATACTACCCGGAGATAGAGTCAAAATCGAAATGAGTCGTTATGATTCAACCAGGGGACGTATAATTTATAGACTTCGCAAAAAAGATTCGAACGATTAGATCATTCTTTTAAACATCTTTAAACATCCTTTTCGTAGAGATATAATTCAAAGTTCAAAAATGCAATAAACTGATTTTTGTTTTCAAAAAAAAGAGATTTAGAATGAAAGTAAGGAATGATAAATATGAAGATAAGGGCTTCTGTTCGTAAAATTTGTGAAAAATGTCGCTTGATTCGTAGGCGGGGGCGAATTATAGTTATTTGTTCCAATCCGAGACATAAACAGAGACAGGGGTAAAGAACTTTTTCATTTTTCTTTTAAAAAGAAAATCCATGTACATGTAAAAAGAAATAAGAAAGGATTCGTTTTCATATGAAATGGGTATCCTCATCTCTTTCTGTAGATTTCTGATTCTTTTTTCTTTTATTCTTATAAATCTAACCTAATAAAATATGACAAAACCTATAGCAAAAATGAGTTTACGTAAGAATGCACGTATTGGTTCAAATAAGAATGAACGTAGAATACCAAAAGGAGTTATTCATGTTCAAGCGAGTTTCAATAATACTATTGTAACTATTACAGACGTACGAGGTCGGGTGGTTTCTTGGGCTTCCGCAGGTACTTCTGGATTCAGAGGCACAAGAAAAGGAACACCCTACGCTGCTCAAGCCGCGACATTTAATGCTATTCGTACATTAGTGGATCAGGGTATGCAACGAGCAGAAGTTATGATAAAGGGTCCAGGTCTCGGAAGAGATGCGGCATTACGAGCCATTCGTAGAAATGGGATACTATTAAGTTTCGTACGTGATGTAACACCCATGCCGCATAATGGATGCCGTCCCCCTAAAAAAAGACGTGTGTAGAAATAAGAATTCAAGAGATTCCAAGAAAAAGAAATGATTCTGATCCAATAATTCTAAATAAAAGAAAAATAAGAGTATGGTTCAAGAAGACGTAGTAGGATCCACTCGAACACTACAGTGGAAATGTGTTGAATCAAGAGTAGACAGCAAGCGTCTTTATTATGGTCGTTTCGTTATGTCCCCGCTTATGAAAGGTCAAGCCGATACCATAGGTATTGCCATGCGAAGGGCTTTACTCGGAGAAATAGAAGGAACATGTATCACACGTGCAACATCTGAAAATGTGCTGCATGAATATTCTACGATAGCAGGTATTGAAGAATCAGTACATGAGATTTTACTCAATTTGAAAGAGATTGTATTGAGAAGTAATCTTTATGGAGTTAGGAACGCATCCATTTGCGTCAGGGGTCCCAAATACATAACAGCTCAAGATATCATCTCACCACCTTCTGTAGAAATAGTTGACACGACACAGCATATAGCTAACCTGACAGAACCAATTGATTTGTGTATTGAATTACAAATCAAGAGAGATCGCGGATATCGTATGAAATCCACAAATGACTCTCACGATGGAAGTTATCCTATAGATATTGTATCTATGCCTGTTCGAAATGCGAATCATAGTATTCATTCTTATGGGAATGGGAATGAAAAACAAGAGATACTCTTTATAGAAATATGGACGAATGGAAGTTTAACTCCTAAAGAAGCACTTTATGAAGCTTCTCGTAATTTGATTGATTTATTGATTCCTTTTCTACATGCCGAGGAAGAGGACATGAATTTCAAGGAAAATGAAAACAGATGGAATCTACCCCTTTTTTCCTTTCAAGACAAATTCACTAATCTCAAGAAAAACAAAAAAGGAATTCCATTGACATGTATTTTTATTGACCAATCAGAATTGTCTTCCAGGACCTATAATTGTCTCAAAAGATCCAATATACATACATTATTGGACCTTTTGAGTCACAGTCAAGAAGATCTTATGAAAATGGAATATTTTCGCACAGAAGATGTAAAACAGATATTGAGCACTGTACAGAAGCATTTTGCAATAAATTTACTTAAGAAAAAGTTCTAATTTTCAATCCATTAGATTCTTTTCATTTATTCTATTTTTTTTTTTAGAAAGAAAAAAAAAATAGAATAAATTTTGAATCTCCGACACAGTCCATATATTTGCAGAATAGATCATAAAAAGATTGATGTATCTAAGGAAGATCCCCTTCTAGATCTTCCTTAGATATCTATGTTGTGGTATCTAACGGTTTAATCAATTTGAAAAAGACCTAAAGTTAAGGATTTCTCAATAGGTAAAGTTGCTCCAATCCCTAACCAAAGAGCTACTGCGGTACCGATCAAAAAGACTGTTGTGGCTACTGGACGACGAAATGGATTTTGGAATTTATTGACATTCTCCAAAAAAGGTACTGTCAATAATCCTATTGGTACTGAAACCATTAAAAGAACACCCAATAACTTATTGGGTACTGTGCGAAGTATTTGAAATACGGGAAAGAAGTACCATTCGGGTAATATTTCCAACGGAGTTGCAAACGGATCCGCCGGTTCACCGATCATTGACGGCTCTAGAACTGCTAAGCCCACATTACATGCAATAGTGCCTAGAATTACTACTGGAAAAATATATAAAAGATCATTGGGCCATGCAGGTTCTCCATAATAATTATGTCCCATCCCTTTAGCCAATTTAGCTCTTAATACAGGATCATTCAAATCAGGTTTCTTTGTTATTTGGATAGGTGAATTCTTGTGGTTCCATCCCCCAAAGGAACCGGACATGAGAATTTTTTATCATCCGGCTCGAGCAAGAATCAAAAGAATCACAGAAATAGATTCATAGAACATAAATAGGTCCATAGAAGATCTATATTTCATACATATCTACATAAAGAATGTAGAATGAGAAAAGATTTATAAAATTACATTTCCCCAAGTTTCAACGATTCATTATTCATTGCAAAGAATTAAGTTCTGGCAACAAGGAAATGCTCAATATCCAAGTCGGCTTACAAATTAGATCATGATCAAGTGCTTTTTGGATTGTCTCATGTCTTTTGATTAGTATTTATCCCCACAATATCTTGATTGTATTACATACAAAAATACAAAATTTTTACTTGTTACTAATAAAATCTTAGCCCTTGTTCTTCCTTAGATCCCTTATTTAACTCCGATAGTATCATAGATCAGGGTTGATGCAGAGGAAATGAATGCATCTACATACTATAAAAACTTACTAAGATTACTATCCAATTATACTATCAAATTAATTCTAATAAAAATTACTAAAAAAAAATAAAACAAAGTGAATAAATAGAACATTGGATCATTCCACATCACTTATTATAGGGATCTTACGGAGCCTTTTCATGCATGACAAGATTTGGGTATGATCATAGAAAATATTCTCCTCAAGCGAACCGGCCTATCCTATTATCCTATGCTATATAAAGGGATTGACGTGATGTGATGGTTGGATGCGGAGACACATTGGGTTGTGAATTCCAATGTGGCGGATAAAATCATATATCTGCACGGGCCAATCAATAGTTCAAGTCACACACTCCCATAATCCATCCTCTGTTTAGGAAAATATACTTCAACTATTCTATTCGTATCAAATAAAAAATACTTCAGAGTTGAATAGAAGTATCCAAATAACATGCCTTATTTTTAAACAATCCATATTTGTAGCAATGAAAGACTCTTGTCCCTCCCCGATATGATAAATTACAAATATCTATGATCTGCCTTTTCTATAAAGGACCCGAGATACCTTGCTTACGTATCATTGGAAAGTGCATTAACATAAATACGGCAGTAAGAAGAGGTAATACAAAAGTATGTAAACTATAAAAACGAGTCAAAGTGGACTGGCCCACACTAGCACTTCCACGTAATAATTCTACCAAAGGTGATCCTATTATAGGAATAGCTTCAGGCACGCCTGTTACAATTTTTACTGCCCAATAGCCAATTTGGTCCCAAGGCAAAGAATAACCAGTTACGCCAAAAGATGCGGTCAATACAGCCAGAACCACCCCGGTAACCCAAGTTAATTCGCGGGGTTTTTTAAAACCACCCGTAAGATACACACGAAATACGTGCAAGATCATCATTAGAACCATCATACTTGCTGACCATCGATGAACTGATCGAATTAACCAACCAAAGTTGGCCTCAGTCATTATGTATTGAACAGAAGAAAAAGCCTCTGTAACAGTTGGACGATAGTAAAAGGTCATAGCAAAACCCGTAGCTACTTGTACTAAAAAACAGGTAAGCGTAATCCCCCCTAGACAATAAAATATGTTGACATGAGGAGGAACATATTTACTAGTTATATCATCTGCAATCGCTTGAATCTCGAGACGTTCCTCGAACCAATCATATACTTTATTGAGATAGGTAACCCAAGAAAGACTCCCCCTCTGAGAGCCGTATATGAGAATTTCATCTCGTACGGCTCAAGCCAAAACCCACAAATACTAGTTTCAACGGATATGGAATATTTTATATAGAGTTTCAAACTTCTTGTGGCTTAGCCGCTTGACTCGATTTGACCCAAAGATACGAAGTAAGAAAAATCCGGAATCTCTTCTTTGTGATGATAATGCCAAGAAATAAAATCTCAAGTTGGCTCATCCATCTTTTTTTTATGTTAATCGTGACAGGCCTCTTGAATCTTCTCTTCCCTATCTTTTTTTTTTATAGGAATTCTCTTGTTGAGACCCTATGAATCAATTGAAACCTCAGATTCATACTAGAACCACGATGATTTAATAAAACCAAAGCTAAACTCAAAGGGTTTCTGAGTAAAAACCATTTGATCATCACTTCTTCAATGAATGTAATAACTCAACAAAATCTATAGAAAGAGGTTTCTTTCGGAGAAAAAATTGTTTGATTTATAAAAATAAAAGACCTTTTTTCCATTTTTTTTTTAATCCGGTTGCGAGGTCTGAATAATAGGTATGAATCATAGTTCAAATATTTCTTTTCTTGATTTATTCTATATAGTCCGTGCTCCAGAGACTACAATAAATATCTGACGGTAGAATCATCTTGATAGAGATGACAAATCCATTCTTTGTATTATCAATAGGATCAATTATAACAAGTCACACGCTCATATTCCGGAAATGAAATATCGAAACAAATAAATTTCACGATCGAACTACCAGAATGGTCTATAAATCCAAGTCTTAGGTAATCTTAAGTTAAATTATTAAGTATTTGAATATTTTAAGCATTAAGTAAGTATAAGTAAAAGAATCTTTTTTGATTGAAAAACTAGGACTTCCTAATTTTTATGAACTAATTAATTGAAATTCCATCCAGTAAAACAGATGAATTATAAATTTCTAAAATAATAGATAGAAATATTGCAAATAGAGCCATTGCAACTCCCATAAGTGGTGTAGTCCCCCACCCTGGAGCTACTTTTCCATATTCCGAATTCAATGGTTTCAATAAACTCCCTACGCCAGTTCGTCTTGGCCCAGATCTAGAACTACTCTCAATGGTTTTTGTAGCCATAAATCCTCTTTCATCATGGGTTGAAATCTGTTGACTTTGTATACTATTCCGTTGTAGTTGTAAATAAACGACATTATCGTGATCCTTTGTGATCTTGAAATTATCGAAAAAATGGAAACAGCAACCCTAGTCGCCATCTCCATATCCGGTTTACTTGTAAGCTTTACTGGGTATGCCTTATATACCGCTTTTGGGCAACCCTCTCAAAAATTAAGAGATCCCTTCGAAGAACATGGGGACTAGTTGAAGTAATGAGCCCCGATATGAATATCGGGGCTCATTACTTCAATGGAAAGAATGAAAAATCATTTTGTTTTTTTAGTTGGAACTTTAGGTGGTTCTCGAAAAAAGATAGCGAAAAAAATGATTCCTAAAGTCGAAACTAAAAGAAATGTATAAACCAATGCTTCCATAGATTTGATCGTGGTTTACAATTATAGCTTCCACACCTATTCATTTTGGATCATTGACTAAAGAAATTCTAAATTGAGATTTACTATTACTATCTATATAATATGTATATATAGACTATATAGATATAGATCTAGTAATATCTTATTACTATTAGATTAATATATTCATAATGAATATATTAAGACTGAATATTAAATAGATAATAGATTAAATTAATAATGAATATAGAAAATAATAGAAAATTCTAAAATAGAAATCTAATATAAATCTAAATTTCTATACTTTAAATACTAGTTTAAATACTAGAATAAAATAAATAAAATAAAATAAAAAAAAGAAAGGCAAAA